GTTATTATATATATCATGATCGATACGGAAATAAATCGAGTCATCTGTTCCTTTATCCCAAAAAGAGTATTTCTATTTTGCATGGTCCAATCATTGATCCCGGAATTTCTACAATAAATTGGGTAGGGTAGCTAGTACAGTTCCCTATCCATGAGTTTGTCATTGTAATGGAATAATTTGAAATCTGGTAGAATACTTTGAAGAGCTAGAAGTAGAAAGAGTAAGTAAGATGAAAATACTTTATTTATTTATGTATTGTATGCACAAAGAAAGACTTTAAGCTGATTGATATTAGCAGGAGATCAAATGAGTTATTCATTCATTGAATGATAAATAACTACAAGTGAAGGAGATACACGGTTTAAATAATGGAAAATCCAATATTTCACAATTGTATCTAGAATAACTGGAAAAGTAGAAACAAGACCAGATATAATTTGATCATTATGAGCCAATCCAAAATCATTGTAGACCGAACCAATCATGAGCTCCCAACCGTGGGGCGAATGAAACCCGATCCATAAATCAGTAACTAAAAGAATGGAAAAAGCTTTTATTGTGTCACTTAAGTTATAAAGGAATTCCTGAACCAAAGAATTAAGAATCACAAGTTCTTCATTACGCAAAATAAAATAACCACTTAGAATAGTAAAACATATTATATTTGTCGAAAAATGCAAGATAATATGTAAATAATATTCATTGTTTGTTTTGACCAATTGCATCGTTTCTTTGTGAATTCCTATAGGAAGCTTTTGTATATGTGTCCCTGGGTACTCCTTTATTATTTCGTCCAACAGTAATAGTTCTTCTAATTCTATGAATTTTTCTAGAACGTTCTTCTCTTGAATATCATTCAAAAAAGTTTCGGATTGCCGGGTATTCCACCAATTAGTAATCCAGGGTTCCAGACATTTATTAAATAATAGAGAAATCCACCAGGGCAAAAATACTATAGATGCAAGATAAGGAAGAGAAGTCAATGCTTTCTTTTTTTTCACTTTTCATCTGTGAATTCTTAATGAATTTGCTTCATTCGTTGACTCTATCTGATATTTCTTTGAAGCATGAGTTCTATAACAAGGTATGGAACCTATAGATCTATTCCCGATTTTTGTGTAATTATTTATCTAAAAGAAATATAGAAATGGAATAGGGATCTGCTTCGTATAAAAATAATAATAATAATAAGCAAATACTGTTCCCAGGTGTACCCATTGGACAAATTCGAACCAATTGCGTCTTTATTTGTTCTTTTCTTTTGAATGTTTGAAAAAGCTACTTGAAGTGATAAATATCAATATTCTTTATAAATATTATTCAGATATCAATACAAAAGAATCTCTCTGGTGCCCAGAACAATTATTTCGAAATGTTTCACCGTCTAACCACATCTCACCACAGTAAATAGAAATATTTATAAAGAGTATTGATAATGAAATCCGAAATAGGCAGAAAAATGAGAAAGAAATTGAATGGTTATGAGAGATCCCATCTTTTTTTTATCAAGGAGCAAAAGTATAAAAAGAACGGTCGATTGACAAAAGAGAAGATAATAAAATTTACTAGGTACGATCAATTTATCCCTATCTAACGTATCAATTCGGAATCTGGGGCCCAGAAAGATGAATTCTGTATGCCGAGATGCTCGGATTTGGATATATGTGATGAATCCATACTTATTAGACTTGTTTGTTACTATTATACAAGGGAGAATTGAGTTGGACCCCATACACATAAAAAATAAAAAAACGCCTATAGTACAAAAAAACTTGCATATAGTATTATAATAGTATAGTTATTTTGTTTCATTATAGTTGTTTTCTTCCATGTATGCCCTCCCGCTTTTGTTTATGAGGCACGTGCCTACCAACAGAAGGAAAGGAGGAAATAAATCGATCATGTCTTGCTTGAATGAGCATTCTAAAGAAACTTCAGTTACATTAAAAACAAAAGAAAGGAATGTTATCGAGTTCCTTCACTCATGCCAAGAAAGCATTCATTCTGTATTTCAAAATACTTCAATTGGTACACGCAAGAAATAAGCCAATTCCGCAGCTTTTTGTTCAATTTCCCGCGGAGTCAAATTCTCGTCAGTACGAGTCAAGGGAATAGCTCCCTGGCCTCTGATTTCCATATAAAGAACACGACGAGAATAAAGACCCTCTTTAACCTCCATTCTGATTGACTGGATATCTCTTATAAAAAAGCGAAGGAAGATGCGACGATTTTTTCCAGGGAATCCCCAACGAAAAATGCATACTATTCCTTCTTTTCTATCGAATCGATCATAACCACTACCTATATTCCACGAAATTGTGCACCACAAATAGGAGCTAATGAATAGACCCGCAATTCCATAGAAAGACATTACAATTCCTTGTGGAAAAAAAATGATTTGCTGATCGGGGAATACAGATATTAGATTCCTACCAAGATAACTAGAAGTTCCAACCACTAAAAATCCTAGCGAACCCAAAAAAAGGATACAGGCCCAGCAAAAATTACTTGTTTTTCTGGATCCCCTTATGAGTTCTATCCATATATTTTCTGATCGCCAGTTCATATTATACTATACCAGATCCAGTTATATTTGATTGGAATTCAGAGAATAACCCCAATGAATTTGATTTTTCTTTTCTTGCTCCCGAAATAACTCTCATCAACTAGCACTACTTTGTTGTGAACCATTAGGAATAATTGGTTAGATACATTTACATTCTATTTTTCATATTGAATTGATTGATTTATTTTTTTTTAGCTATATCCATATATACATATATTTACTCGGATATCATGTATCTATATGCATAAAAGTTCTTTTATTTGTGTTCGGGGGAAATCACATATCGTACCATATTCTGCTAAATGGATACCCGTATTATGGATTATGTATTATGATCCACTGTTGAAATGACTTGATGAGATTTGGTCCCCCATTATATCTAGACAATCTTATTTTTTTGAACATGAAGAAATAAAGAAGCCATTGCAATTGCCGGAAATACTAGGCCTACTAAAGGCACAAAAATAGAGGGTAAGTTAAGATCTGTCATAGAATAGATGCCTCAATTTAATATTTGTAGCTCTTATAAGGAAAGATATCTTATGATAAGTATATCTATTATAAATAATATTAAGTAGTTAATAAGTGCAAGGAATGTAGAATTAAGTGTACACACTTATCTATCTTTCTGCACGAATATGTATGATAATCCACTTTAATCCATTTTTCATTCTTCTTTTCTTTCTGTCGTTCTTATTGTAAGAATTTTATTATGAATTCGCGACTATAACTATAATTAATCTAATACAAAACAGGGAATGAAGATTTATAGAAATTATTTACATTCCATATTTCTTTTATATTTATCTATAAATATTACTATATTATGTAATAATATTTATTTTTTAGAAGGAATTTTCTATATAATGATTATATTAATCAATCAAATTAAATATAAATAAAATATAGAAAATATGGATCAAATCTTATAAATCGTTTTTTTTTTAATTTTTGGAATTTGGATTCAAAGGAAAAAAACCATGGAGCTGAAATAACTCACTCAGAACACCTTTTAAAGGATTACGTGGTACGATTGAATCAAATAAACCCTTATGGAATAAATACTCAGCTGCTTGTGAACCGTCGGGTACTGTTTTATTCAATGTTTGTTCAATTACTCTTTTACCTGCAAATGCGATGTAGGCATTAGGTTCAGCAATAATGACATCTCCCAACATACCAAAACTGGCTGTAACCCCTCCTGTTGTAGGAGAAGTAAGGATTGATACATAGAATAATTTTTTATTTAATTGATAATTATATGAAGCAGAAGATATTTTAGCCATTTGCATCAAGCTCAAACTTCCTTCTTGCATGCGCGCTCCACCAGAGGCACACACAATAATAAGAGGTAGAGATCCATTGGTAGCATACTCGATCAAACGGGTTATTTTCTCACCTACTACGGATCCCATACTACCTCCCATGAACTGAAAGTCCATAACCCCAATTGCTATGGGAATACCATTTAATTGACCTATGCCCGTTTGAACAGCTTCAGTTAGACCTGTCTTTCTTTGATAAGAATCGATACGATCCTTATAGGGTTCCTCCTCTGAATGAAATTCAATAGGGTCTGTAGAGACCATATCCTCATTGATGGGATCCCAAGTGCCCGGATCAATCGAAAGTTCGATTCTATCTGAACTACTCATTTTCAAATGATATCCACATTGTTCACAAATATTCATTTTTGATCTAAAAAATTTTTTATAATTTAATCCATAACAATTTTCGCATTGAACCCATAAATGTCTGTATTTTTTATTTATATCAAGATCATTAGATCTTCCCCTTATATTAAAATCATTGCCATTACTACTAGTTCTCATACTAGAACTTCTACTTTCATTACAAATAAAACTATAGATATAATTGTCATTGTAATTGTTAGTACCTTCTGAAATGTAACTATCAATACTGATTTCCAAATAAAGATAACTATCAATGCAACTATTAACGCGATTATTCCAACTGGATTTAGTATCATACACGTAATAGTAGCGGTTCTTACTTTTAGATCTACTATTTAAATAATTTGAATTCAGATAATTAGAAAAAGAACTTTCTAGTTCATTCAGAAAAGAACTATCATTGTCAATCTCCAAAATTTGATTTTCAATATCAAAATATACGGAATAACTATCACCATTACTATCTCTAACTAAAAAAGTGTCATCAGAAATCAAACTCCAAATATCCCTAATATTAAATAAGCGCTCAACATTACTAAAATGGTAACTCCCACTATCATGCCAACTGGAAATGTTTTTATCTCTTATATTTATAAGGGGGTCCTCATTTTCATTAGTATGCCCAATGGGATCAAGACTATACATTGATTTATTTAGCTCACATCCGTGTTCTAATTCCCTGTTAGAGGACATCGAATTGAACCACCATTTTTCCATAAATTCTCGCTGTCCCCTATTTGAAAATACAATAGATGAATAGTCATTCGATGAATAATTATTTTACTATTTGATTTCCTATCCTAATTAAACATATAGATTATATTATTAGGGTCATTAACTAATGACGAACGAGTATATATTGAAATAAATGATTCTCTTTATGGGAATACAGGATATCGCTTCAACATTTCAATTTTAATATATATATATTTTTTAATTGTTTGGTTGATAGAATCTTTTCCTCAATATATATATATATAATAAATATATTGAAAGATTTCTCTACTATCGCGTACAAATTTTCTCATTAAATTGAATAAAACAAGAAATTTTTATTTATTGCAACATAGAACAAAAAAGACAATATACAGAATGGGTTTCTCTTCCCTTGGCTTATGGTCTGAAACCATAAGATAAGATCTCAAATAAAATAACCCATTAATTGCAAAGACCCATGGGATTAATTAAGGATCCAACAATAAACAATAGAAGTATTGAGTTCTTTAGTCTTAAATCTTATCTTGTATTTAGATCTTGTATATATACACATTATATATACACATGGATTAGGTTATAGGTAAGGTTTGTATATTCTGTACATATTTATTGATATAGTTTATTGCTATATCCATAGCAATCAATAATCAATAAAAGGAATATATGCAAATGCAAAGATGGATATAAAGATGGATATTTGGTTATTCTTTATTTAATTTAGTTTAGTTCGGCTCAATCTTTTACTAAAAAGAAGATTGAGCCGAGTTTATTTAATTATACTTAGGAGAACAAACAGGAATTACTGAATTATGCACGTTTAGTTATCCAACGTATCTACCGGTTTGAATTCGAATTTGATTTCTTTCCACACTTCACAAGCAGCGGCAAGTTCAGGGCTCCATTTGCAAGCTTCACGGATAATTTCATTACCTTCGCTAGCTAGATCACGCCCTTCATTACGAGCTTGTACACACGCTTCTAAAGCCACCCTATTAGCTACTGCACCAGGTGCATTTCCCCAAGGGTGTCCCAAAGTTCCTCCGCCAAACTGTAGTACAGAATCATCCCCAAAAATCTCGGTCAAGGCAGGCATATGCCAAACATGAATACCTCCTGAAGCCACCGGCAGAACACCTGGCATAGAGACCCAATCTTGAGTGAAGAAAATACCGCGGCTTCGATCTTTTTCAATATAATCGTCCCGTAGTAAATCAACAAAACCTAAAGTCATCTCACGTTCACCTTCCAGTTTACCTACTACTGTACCAGAGTGAATGTGATCCCCACCAGACATACGTAACGCTTTAGCTAGTACACGAAAATGGATACCATGATTCTTCTGTCTATCAATAACTGCATGCATTGCACGGTGAATGTGAAGGAGTAAGCCGTTGTCTCGGCAATAAAAAGACAAGCTAGTATTTGCGGTGAATCCCCCTGTTAAGTAGTCATGCATTACGATAGGGACTCCCAATTCTCTGGCAAATACAGCTCTTTTGATCATTTCTTCACATGTAGCCGCAGTAGCATTCAAGTAATGTCCTTTGATTTCACCTGTTTCGGCTTGTGCTTTATAAATAGCTTCGGCACAAAATAGGAAACGGTCTCTCCAACGCATAAATGGCTGTGAGTTTACGTTTTCATCATCTTTGGTAAAATCAAGTCCACCACGTAGACATTCATAAACGGCTCTACCGTAGTTTTTCGCGGATAATCCCAATTTTGGTTTAATAGTACATCCCAATAGAGGACGCCCATATTTGTTCAATTTATCTCTTTCAACTTGGATTCCATGAGGTGGACCTTGGAAAGTTTTGGAATAAGCAGGGGGAATTCGCAGATCCTCCAAGCGTAGAGCTCGTAGAGCTTTGAATCCAAATACATTACCCACAATGGAAGTAAACATGTTGGTAACAGAACCTTCTTCAAAAAGGTCTAAAGGATAAGCTACATAAGCAATATATTGATCTTCCTCCCCAGCAACAGGCTCGATGTGGTAGCATCGTCCTTTGTAACGATCAAGGCTAGTAAGTCCATCAGTCCACACAGTTGTCCATGTACCAGTAGAAGATTCGGCAGCTACTGCGGCCCCTGCTTCTTCAGCTGGAACTCCAGGTTGCGGAGTTACTCGGAATGCTGCCAAGATATCAGTATCTTTGGTTTCATATTCAGGAGTATAATAAGTCAATTTGTAATCTTTAACACCAGCTTGGAATCCAACGCCTGCTTTAGTCTCTGTTTGTGGTGACATAAGTCCCTCCCTACAACTCATGAATTAAGAATTCTCACAATGACAAGGTCTACTCGACATGGAATAGGCATGAATAAAACCTTTGAAAAAAAAAAGAATCTTTCAAAAAATTTTCAACTAAACTAATATTATCAACTAATTTAATTAATAAGAAAGACCATGTATTTGATTCACCAAATACATCATTATTGTATACTCTTTGATATGTATGGCGCAACCCAATACTTGTTTGGGCTTTCTAATTTCTTAAAATCTTCCTTTTATTTGAATTTAAATATCTAATACACTAAGAAAAATTCCCTCTTGACAGTAATATATCTTGTATATGTAAATCCTAGATGTGAAAATAAGCATAATTCATCCATGAAAGGATATAAAAAAAGAATGAACTAAAATCCATATACAAAAAAAAATACCAAGGACCGATGAGATCGAAATAATGAATGAATCATAAATCGAGTTTAGGTTCGAATTCCATAAATAATATAATCCTAATATGGATGAGATTATATATAATGATAGATAAATGAAACATACTTCCTCATTCATTATTCTTATTCATCTACTTGATATTTTGTTGAAACTTTAGAATTGATATTTTGAAAAGAGGTTGGTTGCACTTGAAAATTTACTCATTGAATGAGGAAACAATTGAATTGGATTCGGTTGGATAATACTAACTAAATCGAGTATTAACTTCTTTATTGATTCCATTTCTTCCTTATTGAATTAATCGATCAACTTGTTATCGGACATTTTCGATTCGGAAATATTCCCAATAAATTTCGACATATTTCACTTTATCATAATTAAAAAAATGAATCCTACTACTTCAGGTCCTGCGGTTTCCACATTTGAAGAAAAAAACCTAGGGCGGATCGCTCAAATTATTGGCCCAGTACTGGATGTTGCTTTTCCTCCGGGGAAGATGCCTAATATTTATAACGCTTTGGTAGTTAAGGGCCGAGATACTTTCGGCCAGCAAATTGATGTGACTTGTGAGGTACAACAATTATTAGGAAATAATCGAGTTAGAGCCGTAGCTATGAGTGCTACAGATGGTCTGACGAGAGGGATGGAAGTGATTGACACGGGAGCTCCTCTAAGTGTTCCAGTTGGTGGGGCTACTCTCGGACGAATTTTCAACGTTCTTGGGGAACCGGTTGATAATTTAGGTCCTGTAGATACCCGCACAACATCTCCTATTCATAGATCCGCCCCCGCTTTTATACAGTTAGATACGAAATTATCAATCTTTGAAACAGGGATTAAAGTGGTAGATCTTTTAGCTCCTTATCGTCGTGGAGGAAAGATCGGACTGTTCGGAGGAGCTGGAGTGGGTAAAACAGTACTCATCATGGAATTGATCAACAACATTGCTAAAGCCCATGGAGGCGTATCCGTATTTGGTGGAGTGGGCGAACGTACTCGTGAAGGAAATGATCTTTACATGGAAATGAAAGAATCCGGAGTGATTAATGAACAAAATATTGCAGAATCCAAAGTGGCTCTAGTCTACGGTCAGATGAATGAGCCGCCAGGAGCTCGTATGAGAGTAGGTTTGACTGCCCTAACCATGGCGGAATATTTCCGGGATGTTAATGAGCAAGACGTACTTCTATTCATCGACAATATCTTTCGATTCGTTCAAGCAGGATCTGAGGTATCCGCCTTATTAGGGAGAATGCCTTCCGCGGTGGGTTATCAACCCACCCTTAGTACGGAAATGGGATCTTTGCAAGAAAGAATTACGTCTACCAAAGAAGGATCTATAACCTCTATTCAAGCTGTTTATGTACCTGCAGACGATTTAACCGACCCCGCTCCTGCCACGACATTTGCACATTTAGATGCTACTACCGTACTATCAAGAGGATTAGCAGCCAAAGGGATTTATCCAGCGGTGGACCCTTTGGATTCAACGTCAACTATGCTCCAACCCGGGATCGTTGGCGAGGAACATTATGAAACTGCGCAAAGAGTTAAGCAAACTTCACAGCGTTACAAAGAACTTCAGGACATTATAGCTATCCTTGGATTGGACGAATTATCCGAAGAGGATCGTTTAACCGTGGCAAGAGCACGAAAAATTGAACGTTTCTTATCACAACCCTTCTTTGTAGCAGAAGTATTTACAGGCTCTCCGGGAAAATATGTTGGTCTCGCGGAAACAATTAGGGGATTTCAACTGATCCTTTCGGGGGAATTAGACAGTCTTCCCGAGCAGGCCTTTTATTTGGTGGGTAACATCGATGAAGCTACCGCGAAAGCTATGAACTTAGGAACTTAGAAGTGGAGAGCAAATTGAAGAAATGACCTTAAATCTTTGTGTACTGACCCCTAATCGAATTGTTTGGAATTCAGAAGTAAAAGAAATCATTTTATCTACTAATAGTGGCCAAATTGGTGTATTACCAAACCACGCCCCCATTGCTACAGCTCTAGATATAGGTCTTTTGAGAATACGCCTCAATGACCGATGGTTAACAGTGGCTCTTATGGGGGGTTTCGCTAGAATAGGTAATAATGAGATCACCATTTTAGGAAATGATGCGGAACTGAGTACTGACATTGATCCGCAAGAAGCTCAGCAAGCTCTTGAAATAGCTGAAGCTAACTTGAGTAGAGCAGAGGGTAAGAGACAAATAATTGAAGCGAATCTAGCTCGAAGACGAGCTATTACGCGAGTAGAAGCTAGTAATACTATTTCCTACTAGTCAATATAGCAGAACAATCAAAAGAGCTTCTTTTGATTTATACATTCTATTTTGATTCCGCTAATTGATCGAAGGAATACAATCAAGTGTAATCTGATAGAACAAAAAAAAAGAAGATGCGTAAAAAAACTTATTAGATACCGTTGATTCCGGTATCTAATAAGTTATACCTACTATTGGATTTGAACCAATGACTCCCGCCGTATGAAAGCAATACTCTAACCGCTGAGTTAAGTAGGTCATTTATCACTACAAAGAAAAAAAGGGACCCATCGCTTCGTGAATTATAGATGGAATATTACTTCTAGGCAATACCAACTCTTAACAAGAAAGGGATTAGGGAGTTATCTTGTGGATCGTGGAATATTATCTTGCCAAGAAATTCATATCCATCTTGACAAGAAATTATCTATATGTTAAGATATCTATGACAAGGGCTATAGCTCAGTTAGGTAGAGCAACTCGTTTACACGTGCGCCGATGCTTTTCAAGGAAGTCCATTATGCAATCAATATATTTGATCTTATTGATAAATCGATGTCTTACTCCATGGATTCGAAAGAACAAGAGAACAATAGCCTGACAAATATTTATTTGTGGTTCAATCTAATTGCGATGCGAATTCTGGTGCAATGTCAAATAGAACCCATCATTGATTTGAGAATTGATAAGGTGAATACCCAGTCTATTCAATGCTAGGCATAATGAGTATAAGGGCCTCAAAATAACCTCTTTTCGTCCTATGAACTTTAAGGTGTATGAAGTCTCATAGTTGACTCTTGTGGCGGGGCGATAGAGACTATAGTTAACTTAGTTATTAACTTAGGTAAATTTAGGCCAGAGGCAGACCTACGTCAAGGTAATCCTTTTTTGAAACACTTTGGTATTGCTCTTGGATCAAAATAAAAATAATGAATCAGAGCACATGGAGCCATCTCACTATCTTCTTATACTTGAATAGAAGAAAAAATATGGCAGACTAACTGATCTTTTCATCAGTTGATGAAAGAGCCCAATGCAACAAAATGCATGTTGGGTCTTTGAAACAGTTCGAATCATTTCGATACTAATTAGTTTGATCTGTTTTACCGAGAAGGTCTACGGTTCAAGTCCGTATAGCCCTAGAGATTCTATATTACATTATTTGTATAGTTTTCATTTCGTCATTAGTGCTTGTTTGTGACAGATTAGTGTTGGTTCATTTGGTTTGATTCGTCCATCGTCCATAGAAATGAAAAGATTACCACATACTTGTATGGATCTATAGGTACAGGAAAAAAAATACATTTCTTTCAATGGATCCAATTAGTATTTATCAAATCATTCAATCCCGGACAAACAAACCCCTTCTTCTTTATTAATCCTCGTGGGTTGCATGAATTCCATATAACTTTTTTTCCCGTCCCCGATCAAAGATAAGAATTGGTGATACATTGTTACTTGGGTATACCCAATCCCAGTCAATTTTTGAAGTGAAAATTCTAACACAATCCTAACGAAAAATTACAAATTATAAGTAAGTCACATGGATCTAGTACCTATTCGGGGTCTTGTATTTTTTATTTTTGGAAATACCCTGAAGATTGCCTTTTTGAAAAAGAATACTTTCTAATTGATTATTTCGGGGATAATCAATTGGCCCCATTCTAAATGTATCAACATTTGTGTCTTTTTCTATTTTTATGAGTTGAAATGAAAACCATTTTAGATATTTTATTTAATTTAGTCTGTCGAGTCTTTCGATTTCGATAATACGTTATCCTTTATTGTTATTGTTTCTGTTATTGTTTCTGAAGAGACCCGTGGGGATCAGTATAGTAGAGGTTCAAAGTTTCCAATCTTGGTATGGAAACTATGAGTTTTTATTTTTATGTGTAAGGGTTTCTCACAATTCAACGAATCAAATCAATTAAGAAAAATTGAAATTAAGGAAGAAAATAGAACTCTAAGACAAGGGAAGAAAATCTAATGATTCCATTATTTTTATTTCTATATATTTATTTATATATATATATTAAATATGATGCATGATGAAATTTAACTAATTATTTGAACTAATTTTTTTTTTTTTTTTTATTTGATAAGTTTTTTATTATAGTTTTGTTTTTCTATATTCTATTTATATTCTTATATTCATTTTATATTTCCTATATCTAATTTTTATCTAATTTTATAGAATTGGATTTGTAGTTTTAACTTTTATTTTTTTATTTTAATAAAAATATAAATAAAAGTGAGAAAGTTTTGTTTATGTAAAAGCATAGTATGTCTACACTATTATAATAGAATTGAAATGTAAGTAGAATTCTGTTGAATTCATTTTTAAGCATATTCTACAGGAAACAAGCTGTGCGGTTTAATAAAAAAATTCTTCACCTAGAAAGTTCTGAATGAATCGAAAATTCCAATCCAAATTGACTAATTCAGTATAGTACACATTACTAGGAGTGCATCTATGTTTCTGCTTCATGAATATGATATTTTCTGGGCATTTCTAATAATATCAAGTGTTATTCCTATCTTGGCATTTGTAATCTCCGGGATTTTAGCCCCGA